ATGTTTTAATCATTTTTGCTGTGATGTTCATAAATGGTTCAGAATATTCCAAAGATTTCCAGCTTTGGACCGTGGGAGATGGAGTAACTTCCGTGGTCTGTACAAGTCTTTTTTTTTCACTAATTACTACTATTCCAGATACGTCATGGTACGGGATTATTTGGACTACAAAAGCAAACCAGATTATAGAGCAAGATCTGATAAGTAATAGTCAACAAATTGGGATTCATTTATCAACAGATTTTTTTCTTCCGTTTGAATTCATTTCAATAATTCTTTTAGTTGCGTTAATCGGCGCAATTGCTGTAGCTCGTCAATAATAACTCTTTAGAACTAGAAAAAAATAACTCTTTAGAACTGGAAAAACCTTGTTATGAGCTATCACATGTATTTTCTTTTTTCTATTTGACTTTGTATATAATTATTAGTTCGATATATTCCCAATATATTCCCTTATTGCATCGCATTACTCGTTATATTCTAGTCAATCCAATTGGTTAAATTGTTGTTCATATTGAAATGAATCGAGATTGATAAGGAGTTGGTTAATGATGCTCGAACATGTACTTGTTTTGAGTGCCTATTTATTTTCTGTCGGTCTATATGGATTGATTACAAGTCGAAATATGGTTAGGGCTCTTATGTGTCTTGAACTTATATTAAATGCGGTTAATCTCAATTTTGTAACATTTTCTGATTTTTTTGATAGTCGTCAATTAAAAGGAGCCATTTTCTCCATTTTTGTTATAGCTATTGCAGCTGCTGAAGCTGCTATTGGACTCGCTATTGTTTCATCAATTTTTCGTAACAGAAAATCAACTCGTATAAATCAATCAAATTTGTTGAATAAGTAATAGTATAGTATCATATAAATTAGAATTTTTATAAATTTATTCAAATTAGCATGTCTGCCACGCAAGGTATGATCATGTTATCACAAATATAAGAAATCAAAGTATTTTGGCACTGTCAATCCAGAAGTAGATTAATAAAAAAATTCAGGGAACTCATCGATTCATCTAGTACTAGTATTTAAATATATAATTCATTTATCAATTTACTAGATTGAAACTTTATCACGTTCAAAAATGGATAGATCCAATGTCGCATTCAGTAAAGATTTATGATACATGTATCGGGTGTACTCAATGTGTCCGAGCCTGTCCCACGGATGTATTAGAAATGATACCATGGGACGGATGTAAAGCCAAACAAATAGCTTCTGCTCCAAGAACAGAGGATTGTGTCGGTTGTAAGAGATGTGAATCCGCCTGCCCAACAGATTTCTTGAGTGTTCGAGTTTATTTATGGCATGAAACCACCCGCAGCATGGGTATAGCTTATTAATACGTTACAGAAACCCCTACTTGAGTCCATTTTTTTTTACCGCCAAAACCTGTGCTAAAAATACCTTATTTTTGGGCACAGGTTTTTCTGGTCCAAGTGTATCTTGTCTTTACCACGAACAAATTTCCTTGGTTAACAATAATTGTAGTTTTACCAATATTTGCGGGTTCCTTAATTTTCTTTCTTCCCCATAAAGGAAATAGGGCAATTAGATGGTATACTATATGTATATGTATGTTAGAACTTCTTCTAACAACCTATGCATTCTGTTATCATTTCCAATTGGACGATCCATTAATACAACTAGTAGAGGACTATAAATGGATCAATTTTTTCGATTTCCGTTGGAAATTGGGAATAGATGGACTGTCTATAGGACCCGTTTTATTAACAGGATTTATCACTACTTTAGCTACTTTAGCGGCCTGGCCTGTTACTCGGGATTCTCGATTATTCCATTTCTTGATGTTAGCAATGTACAGTGGTCAAATAGGATCATTTTCTTCTCGGGACCTTTTACTTTTTTTCATCATGTGGGAATTAGAATTAATTCCGGTTTATCTACTTCTATGCATGTGGGGAGGAAAGAAACGTCTCTACTCAGCCACAAAATTTATTTTGTACACGGCGGGAGGTTCCATTTTTCTTTTAATGGGAGTTCTGGGTGTCGGGTTATATGGTTCTAATGAACCAACATTAAATTTTGAAACATCAGTTAATCAGTCGTATCCTGTGGCTTTGGAAATAATATTCTATATTGGATTTTTTATTGCTTTTGCTGTCAAATTACCTATTCTACCCCTACATACATGGTTACCAGATACCCACGGAGAGGCGCATTACAGTACTTGTATGCTTCTAGCCGGAATTTTATTAAAAATGGGAGCGTATGGATTGATTCGGATTAATATGGAATTATTACCACACGCTCATTCTATATTTTCTCCTTGGTTGATGATAGTAGGCACAATACAAATAATCTATGCAGCTTCAACATCTCTCGGCCAACGTAATTTAAAAAAAAGAATAGCCTATTCCTCGGTATCTCATATGGGTTTCATACTTATAGGAATTGCTTCTATAACCGATACGGGACTCAATGGAGCTATTTTACAAATAATATCTCATGGTTTTATTGGTGCTGCACTTTTTT